TCTGTTAAGGATCTTGTGTAAAAAGCATCTATATAAGCACGATTATATGACCAATCATATAGAAAATTGAGTATTTTGTCCCAAAGAATTCTCTTAGGTCCTCTTTTAGCAAAAAAATTCAATATGTTCCAATTGTGTAAAGATGAATAAAAGGGTTTATATAAAAAGTAGGCTAGAAGTATTCCGAAATACGTTATACTGACGGAAAGGGTTGGATTTTTTACAACTTCATACCAATCAACAAAATGAGTTGAATTTTGATGTAACAGATTTATAGACGGAGTTAACAATTTTGATAAAATATCCGACTCGATTACTTCTTGATTCAAAGGAATTCCTATCGCTCCAACAAACAAAGGAAATAGGACTAATACAAGCATAACAAATAATAGAGTATTGTCTGATTCGTGAGGATAACAAAAAGTCTTGGCAGCGCCAAAAGGAAAACTAGTAATAAAGGGCATATTTGTTACAGTACTAGCAATTCGATGAGTCTTCTTCGCAAAAAAAGAAGCCCTTTTATTATTATTCATTGTTAATAAAACAACTAAATGAAATTTGTTTTTAATCGGTTTTGGTTCTTCTTTACCCCATAGAGATATTGAATATAAGGAATTTCTTTTTTTGCCACTGTAATTTTGCAAGCAAAAGTTGAAAGGCCCCTCAAAAGTAAGTAAATAAATTCGAAACATATAAAATGCGGTTAATCCGGCTGTGAAAAAAGCTATTGTTGCGAAAATCGGCGAATACAACCAAGTATCATTAAGAATTTCATCCTTGGACCAAAAACAGGCGAGAGGTGGAATACCACAAAGAGAAAGAGTACCTACTAAAAAAGCGGTTTTTGTAATCGGCACATGCTTTCTTAACCCACCCATAAGAACCATATTCTGGCTTTTATCTGGAAAATATCCAACAATAGCTTCCATTGAATGAATAATTGATCCGGATCCTAAAAACAACAAGGCTTTGGAATAGGCATGAGTAATCAAATGAAATAAAGCGGCTCGATAAGACCCCATACCTAGAGCTAACATCATATAACCCAATTGAGACATTGTAGAATAAGCTAAACCTCTCTTAATATCTTGTTGAGCAAGAGCTAAAGTAGCTCCTAAAAATACTGTTATTATCCCTATCAAAGATATTAGATTCATTGCGTATGGTATGACTATGAAAAGTGGAAGAAGCCGAGCTACAAGAAAAATTCCCGCCGCTACCATAGTAGCAGCATGGATAAGAGCCGAAATAGGAGTAGGCCCTTCCATGGCATCGGGTAACCATACATGAAGAGGGAATTGCGCGGATTTAGCAACCGGGCCGGCAAATAATAGAAATGCACACAAAGTAACAAATAAAAGGTTAACCTCATTATTATAAATCAAGTTTTTCAATATTTCGAACAAATCCCGAAATTCGAAACTGCCTGTTAGCCAATAAAGACCTAAGATCCCTAATAATAATCCAAAATCCCCTACACGATTAGTTACAAATGCTTTTTGACAGGCGCCTGCCGCAATAGGTCGTGTGAACCAAAACCCGATTAATAGATAAGAGCACATTCCAACCAATTCCCAAAAAATATAAATTTGTATGAAATTCGAACTTGTAACTAATCCTAACATTGAAGCATTGAAAAAACTCATATAAGCAAAAAATCTCAAATATCCTTGATCATGAGACATATAATTGTCACTATAAATAAGAACCAGAATTCCAACTGTAGTGATTAATATTGACATAATAGAAGTAAGTGGATCAATAAAGTATCCGAACTCGAAAGACAAATCACTAGTGATGGTCCAAGTCCTTAGGGATTGATAGATCGAAGTTCTATCTATTTGCTCAATAGATAGATCGATCGAAAAAATCATAACTATACTTAACAATAAAATACTAATAAAAGCCCACATACGGCGAAGATTTTTTGTTGCGGTCGGAAAAAATAGAAGTCCCACCCCTATTAACATAGGGACTGGAAGTGGAACTAAAGGTATGATCCAGGAATATTGATATGTATGTTCCATAAAATCAATAAAGTAATAATAATTGTTTTTTATTCTTAATTCAGTGTTTCTGATTCACCGGTTCTTATCTCTTTTAAATTTAAAAGGGATTAATAAAAAAATTAAGGTTAAGGTATTAAAATGAAAAACTTAAATAAAATTCGCTTTTTCTATTCATAGTTATTTTGAATCTTTCCCACCAACTTCAAAAAAATGAAAAGTTAAAAACAATCAAATGTTCTAACTAAGCTACTAGTCAAAAATAAATAATTATTTTCTACTTTATACTACGTAAGATTTTTAGGAAGATAGAGCAAATTCAAACTTCACTTATTATTCTCTAATTACACTAATTTATGTCCATAGATCAAGACGAAAGAATTACACAAAATTAAATTTGATATAAATCATAGGCTGACCCCTACCGTTCCCCAATAAAATACGAATTCGTTTTTTTATTCTTTGTTTATTCACAACCATTAACTAGTTCATCTCGGCACGTATTGATTGTCTACTATTATAATTATAATAAAAGACATTTAATTATAATAAAAGACATTTAATAACCAATTACTAGACAAAAATGATTGGGTAGATAAAACCTGTTCGATGTATTTTTCATGGATAAATGTAGCAGGCCGAAAATAGACAGAGATAAGGGCGGAAGGGCTTTTTCTTTTTTTTATCAACTTCAACCAATTCTATTTCTGTTATATGGCCCAATCCGTCCTATAGATATCGATTTGAATAGGTATCTAAGGGTGCCGCCAATAACTCCGGAATACGAATTACTTTATTCTCCAATATTTAGGGAATATAAATTGAAAAAATCCCTTATTCCATTTATTTATTTATTTATTTTTTGTTCTAGTAAGATTTTATGCCATTTTTGCATATTTCGATTTATTTCTTTTTTCTAAAGGTAGTTAGTGTATAAAAAAAATAAACAGATAATGAAATGAACCGTAAAACTAAAAAATGATTTGTTTTAACAATAGATGTCTTTCACATCCAATTTGATCAATGACTAACCTTTTCTTTTTTGAATGGCAGTTCCAAAAAAACGTACTTCTATATTAAAAAAACGTATTCGTAAAAATCTTTGGAAAAAGGGGGGGTACTGGGCAGCGTTGAAGGCTTTTTCGTTAGCGAAATCCCTTGCTACTGGGAATTCAAAAAGTTTTTTTTGTACAACAAATAAATAATCAAAGGTTGAAATAATCTGAATCCCCCAGACACAAAAATGAGTTAATTGTGTTTCGAATTTATACTATAGAATTTAGAAAAATCGAAAAAGTAAGTAAACATTCCCTTTTGCAATGTTTTGAACCAATTGATTTGTCTACTGAATTCGAAAATAAAAATAAATAAAAAAAAAAAAAAGGACTTTTTTTTTTATTTGAAAACAGAATCAAGACAAACTAGAAAGTTTCACCTTTCTTTTTATTTTACTATTTTTTTATTCCCAGGATGGGGATTCTTATTTTCCCCATCACCCCACCATAAACAATAAGAATTTTTTTTTTTATTTAGATTTATTTCGATTTAGGTCTTTCCATTGATGCTATAGAAGAGGGGATATAAAATCGTTAGGAAAAAAAAAGGCTGTTGAAACAAATTGATTCAGTATATAACTTTTTTTTTACGTTCTAAATCATTATTTTTCTGAATCACTATATATAACCGGATACCCTGCACTTTGACTCCAATTGAGAAAAGCAACCCTTCCCGTTTAGGCAGATATTGGATACGAATAGTGAATAGTGTGACAATTTTAAGTGATTAAAAAAAAAAATCCTATGTTTGAGGGGGGGCTCCATCAAAATATATATATTTTTCTAATTCGAATTTAGAAAGACTTTTTTATCGAATTTTTTTTTTTTTTCTATAATACGTGCAGCCCAATACCTAATGGATTTDATMAATCCTAGGAAAAATTAAWARTAAAAAAAAAAAAAAAACCTAAAATTACGACAACACAAACACAAAAGTTCTAAAAAATGAAAAAAAAAAAGAAAGAAACCCTTTTTGAGTTGTTCCCTGGAGTGAAGTTCGAACTATTTAGTTACAGCCGTTACAAGGTTCTAGTTTATCAAAGAAGAAACTATGAAAGTTAAGTTAAATAAAACTGAAACCTTAAATAATTAAATACAACAACAAAAGAAGGGGCGGAATCTTTAAATAGCCCTTTCAATGTTTTTTGTTTTTAGTAAGCATTCAAATTTCAAATTGATGAATAAAAATCCATTGAAATAGACTCTTTCAATCTCGACGATTGACTAATAATAGGGTATTATTATTTCGAGCAAGCCGCTATGGTGAAATCGGTAGACACGCTGCTCTTAGGAAGCAGTGCTAGAGCATCTCGGTTCGAGTCCGAGTGGCGGCATAGCATCTGTAAAAAGATATACAAAAAAAGTGCTCTAAGGAATTTAATTTATGATTTCCATTCTGTATATTTGAGGTATTCTCGCTTTTAATTTTTTTTTTATGATATTTTCAACTTTGGAGCGTATATTAACGCATATATCCTTTTCGGTCGTTTCAATTGGAATTACAATTTATTTAATAACCTTCTTAGTCGATGAAATCATAGGGCTATATGCTTCATCAGAAAGGGGGATGACAGCTACCGCTTTCTGTCTAACAGGATTATTAATCACCCGTTGGGTTTACTCGAGACATTTCCCATTAAGTGATTTATATGAATCATTAATCTTTCTTTCATGGAGTTTATCTATTATTCATAAGATTTTTGATTTTAAAAATAATCAAAATCATTTAAGCGCTATAACGGCACCAAGTGCTTTTTTTACCCAAGGCTTTGCGACTTCGGGTTTTTTAACCAAAATGCATCAATCCAGAATATTAGTACCCGCTCTCCAAGTCCAGTGGTTAATGATGCACGTAAGTATGATGGTATTGGGCTATGCAGCTCTTTTATGTGGATCATTATTATCCACGGCTCTTCTAGTCATTACATTTCGAAAAGTGATAAGGCTTTTTTTGAAAAGAAAAAATTTTGTAAATGGAAATGGGTCATTTTGTTTCAGTGAAATCCAATACATGAACGAAAAAAAGAATGTTTTTCTAAATCGTTTTTCCGCTAGAAATTATTACAGGTATCAAGTGATTCAACAATTGGATCGTTGGAGTTATCGTATTATTAGTTTAGGATTTATCTTTTTAACCACAGGTATTCTTTCGGGAGCAGTATGGGCTAATGAGGCGTGGGGGTCTTATTGGAATTGGGATCCAAAAGAAACTTGGGCATTTATTACTTGGACGATATTCGGGATTTATTTACATACTCGAACAAATACAAAATGGGAAGGTGTAAATTCCGCAATTGTGGCTTCTATGGGCTTTTTTATAATTTGGATATGCTATTTCGGAGTCAATCTATTAGGAATAGGGTTACATAGTTATGGTTCATTTAATTAACACCTATTTGAATTGAAGAAAGGGTTTGATGAATACAAACATAGGACAGCGCGGAGATCGAAACGAAACTTGGTGTTAGTGTAAGATGCCGAGAACCTTTTGAATCAAGCAGTGCGGCGATTCAAAAGGTTCTTACAAATGCCTTTGGCAGTTGGTCACAATTTAATTTAAATTAAAAAATGGAATTTAAATTATTTTACTTCTTCTTTTTATTTAACTTAAGAGTAAGAGAAGAAAAAGGATTTCTTTGTTCATTGGATAACGAACTCTTTTTAAAATCATGGGATTTCTTTTTGATTTTTTTTAGTCATGAAAACTATCTACAAAAAAAAATTCGATATAATAGCTTCGGCCTTGTCCGCTGATAGTGAGAGAACGAAATCGGGATAAATACCAATACCTATTACGGGTAGAAGAATCGAGATCAAAACAAATAACTCCCGTGGTCCAGAATCAAAAAAATAAGAGTTTGGGGCATTAAATAGCTTGTACCCATAGAACATTTGCCGTAACATAGATAATGAATAAATAGGAGTTAATATCATTCCAATTGCCATTACAAAAGTGATTACTATTTTTGGCATTAAAAAAAAATTTTGGCTGGTAATTATTCCAAAAAATACTATCAATTCTGCAACAAAACCACTCATGCCGGGTAATGCAAGGGAGGCCATCGATAAGATACTGAATAGCGTGAAGATCTTTGGAATTGGTATAGCTAGTCCGCCCATTTCGTCTAGATAAGCAAAACGTATTCTATCATAACTCGTTCCTGCCAAGAAAAAAAGTGCAGCACTAATCAACCCATGAGAAATTATTTGTAAAACGGCTCCATTGAGACCTATATCGGTTATCGAGCCTATTCCTAGAATTATGAAACCCATATGAGATACAGAGGAATAGGCTATTCTTTTTTTTAAATTCCGTTGGCCGGGAGATGTTGAAGCTGCATAAATTATTTGCACGGTACCTACTATCATGAACCAGGGGGAAAATATAGAATGAGCGTGCGGTAATAGTTCCATATTGATTCGAATCAACCCATATGCTCCCATTTTTAATAAGATTCCGGCTAGAAGCATACAAGTACTGTAATGTGCCTCTCCGTGGGTGTCTGGTAACCACGTATGAAAGGGTATAATCGGCAATTTGACAGCAAAAGCAATAAAAAATCCAATATAGAATATTATTTCCAGTGCCACAGGATACGACCGATTAACTAATGTTTCCAAATTTAATGTTGGTTCATTGGAACCATATAAACCGATACCCAAAACTCCTATTAAAAGAAAAACGGAGCCTCCTGCCGTGTACAAAATAAATTTTGTGGCTGAATAAAGGCGTTTCTTTCCACCCCACACGGACAGAAGTAGATAAACGGGAATTAATTCTAATTCCCACATGATGAAAAAAAGTAAAAGGTCCCGAGAAGAAAATGATCCTATTTGACCGCTGTACATCGCTAACATCAGGAAGTGGAATAGTCGGGAATTCAGAGTAACTGGCCGAGCCGCTAAAGTAGCTAAAGTGGTGATAAATCCCGTCAGTAAAATGGGTCCTATGGAAAGTCCATCTATTCCCAATCGCCAGTCAAACTCAAAAAAAGTGATCCATTTATAATCCTCTGCCAGCTGGATTAATGGATCGTCCAATTGGAAATTATAACAGAATGCATAGGTCGTTAGAAGGAGTTCTAAGACACATATATATATTGTATATCCTCTAGTCACCTTATTTCCTCTATGAGGGAGAAAAAAAATTAAAGAACCCGCGGCTATCGGAAAAACTACAATTAGTGTTAACCAAGGAAAATAATTCATGGTAAAGACAAGATACACTTGGCCCAGAAAAACCCGTGCTCGAAACTCGAAAATAGAATATATTCGTATTTTTTTTTTTCTTTTTCGAGTACGGGTTTTTGTCGGTAATCGGTAAAAAAAAAACTGTATTCAAAACGGATTCAAGTGGGTTTTTCGGGAACGTATCAATATCAATAAGCTAGACCCATGCTTCGGGTTGTTTCATGCCATAAATAAACTCGAACACTCAAGAAATCCGTTGGACAGGCGGATTCACATCGCTTACAACCAACACAGTCCTCTGTTCTTGGAGCAGAAGCAATTTGCTTTGCTTTACATCCGTCCCAAGGTATCATTTCTAATACATCCGTGGGGCAAGCTCGTACACATTGAGTACACCCTATACATGTATCATAAATCTTTACTGAATGTGACATTGGATCTATCTATTTTTGTTTTGAACTTTTTAATTTTCGATCTAGTCAATTTTGAAATGTCATATTTAAACACCAGATGAATCAATGATTTACCAGAATTTTGCTAATTAATCCACTTCTGGATCAAGGGAACAAAGATACTTTGATTTCTTACAGTTTCACAAACAGGATCGAAATTAGGGCATATTAGATATCCTAAATTGAATTTAGGAATATTATGATTTATAAATACTACTTATTCAACAAAGTCGATTGATTGATACGCGTCGATTTTCTGTTACGATAAATTGACGAAACAATAGCTGATCCGATAGCTGCTTCAGCGGCTGCAATAGCTATAACAAAAATGGAAAAAATATCTCCTTTTAATTGTCGACTATCAAAAAAATCAGAGAATGTTACAAAATTGATATTAACTGCATTTAGTATAAGTTCAAGGCACATCAAGGCCCGAACCATATTTCGGCTCGTAATCAAGCCATAGATGCCAATCGAAAATAAATAGGCACTCAAAACAAGTACATGCTCGAGCATCATTAACCAACTCCGTACCGATTTCGATTCATTTCAATCTGAACAATAATAATAATGCAAGTGATTTGGTTGTTTAGAATATACCAGGTACGGAACAAAAGAATCTATTTGGTAATAGATCGAATAAAAAAAATTCTATTTTGATTTTCTATTGATCTGTGAATAGTATTCAACTATACTTTACAAGAATTTAAGGGAAATGAATGTGATAACACATAATGAATGTGATAACACATAAAAAGTAGAATTGGGATTGCTGTTCCTAGTTATAAAGATTTGTTATTGACGCGCCACGGCAATTGCACCTATTAAAGCAACTAAAAGAATTATTGAAACGAGTTCAAATGGAAGAAAAAAGTCTGTTGATAAATGAATTCCAATTTGTTGACTATTACTTATCAAATCTTGTTCAATAATCTGGTTGGCTCGTGTAGTCCAAATAATCCCGTACCACGATGTATCGAGAATAGTAGTGATTAGCGAAAAAAAAATACTTGTACAAACCAGAGAAGTAAGACCATCGCCAATAGTCCAAAGATTCAACTGAAAATCTTTGGAATAGTCTGAGCCGTTCATGAACATTACAGCAAATATGATTAAAACATTTACAGCTCCCACGTAAATAAGGAGTTGCGCGGCAGCTACAAAATGGGAATTTGATAGAATATAGAATAATGATATACAAACAAGAACCAATCCCAAGGAAAAGGCAGAATAAATTGGGTTGGTAAATAATACCACTCCCAGACCTCCTAATATAAGACCCGATCCCAGAAAAACTAAAAGAAAATCGTGTATTGGTCCAGGCAAATCCATTATATTAAAATAGGAGATAAATAAATCGAAATCTTTTTCATGACCTTATTGAGCCGACCAGGAAAAATTATTTATGAGACATTCTCAATCCCAATTCAATGAAATTAGAATCTACTAAGTGGGAATTGATGCGGATACTGTTCTGGGATCAATTTCATTCTTTTCGTTATTCTAAATGCCAATTTGAAATTGAAGCTATATAGTTCGAAAAAGCTTCTGTCTATATATCATTTCATTTCAATACAAATGTAGTTGTACTTCTCATCAACCAATCAAAAGTTGGGATTTGGAGTTATTGACCAAGCAAAAAAACAACCTTATCCCTTTATACCAACTATACCAAAACTGAACCTTAGTAATTCGAAATTAAAAAGGTTTAGACGTTTTTTCGTTGAGGCGAATTCAAGACTGTTCGAATTGTAAAATCGTCAATTACTGACATTGGTAAACGACCTAAAGCAATTTGATTATAATTCAATTCGTGACGGTCGTAAGTCGCAAGTTCATATTCTTCAGTCATTGATAAACAATTTGTTGGACAATACTCAACGCAGTTACCACAAAAAATACAAATTCCAAAATCAATACTGTAATTAAGCAATCGTTTCTTTCGAATATCTGTTTCAAATTTCCAATCAACAACAGGCAGATCTATAGGACATACCCGAACGCATACTTCACAAGCAATACATTTATCAAATTCAAAATGGATTCGACCACGAAAACGCTCTGATGGGATTAATTTTTCATAAGGATATTGAATAGTTACAGGTAAACGATTTGCTTGGGATAAAGTAATCATGAAACTTTGACCAATGTACCTTGCAGCTCGTATTGTTTGTTGACCATAATTCATGAAACCGGTTACCATAGGGAACATATTGTGAATATCTATGAATGTTTTGAGTTTATTTCTTTCTCTTGTTTGAGACAAGTAGCGAATATTGTATTCCTTTTTTTCTTTATCTTTATAGCGAAAGGAGTTGGGAAGAAGTTGTTAATAATAGATTACCGAGAGAAATAGGTAAAAGAAATTTCCAGCCAAGATTTAATAGTTGGTCCATTCTTAGTCTCGGTAAAGTCCACCTTGTTGCAATAGGAATGAACAAGAACAAATAAGTTTTAGCTAATGTAATAAAGATACCAATTGTCGTTCCAAAGATTCCATCCGCTTTATTTATTTCAACCAGCCCAGGAACAAATATGTATGGAATGGAAAGATTCGAACCTCCCAAGTAAAGAACTGTTACAAATAATGAGGAAACTAGTAGATTTAGATAGGAAGCAACGTAAAATAAACCAAATTTGATTCCTGAATATTCGGTTTGATAACCGGCTACTAATTCTTCTTCCGCTTCTGGTAAATCAAAAGGTAATCTCTCGCATTCCGCTAGGGAAGAAATTAGAAAAACGATAAACCCTATAGGTTGACGCCACAAATTCCACCCCCAAAAACCATATTTTGATTGCGCCCCAACTATATCAACTGTACTTAAACTGTTAGATAATCATAGTCGGTGGTAACATTACGGTTTCCATCGCTATTACAAAACCGTACATGAGATTTTCACCTCATACGGCTCCTCAGGGCCACAAATAAATGTAAGGACCGGACCGGTATTAGTTATTTTGATTTTGATATGGTTATAGGATGGATAAAGTCAAAATCTAGCGGAGGATCCCCAATTATACCACTGGAATTCTGTCTGCTCTAAGGATAAAAAAACAGTATTTCTGAATTAATCTCATCCTTTACGAATTTCAAATTTTCTGTGTTGAGTAATAACTTAATCAACCCTTCAATAAAATACTCTTGTAGAAATATCACTCGATATTTCAACCCATCCTTTTATTTTCGATTACGAAAAAGAATTCGCCATTACACTAGTTCATGAATCATGACACGAATTTGATTTCTATCAATATATGAAAGAAAGGATTCTTTTAGATTGTAATTGTATTTTTTCTATTTTTTATTGTAATTGTATTTTTTTTTTTTTTTTTCTATTTTTTTGTTCCTCTTCTTCTTTCTGAGAGAAAATGGGGCTTAAAAGGGGGTAAAGGATTATTTCGTTCCTGATAGTTATTTCTTTAACTGGCGGATAGGAGCATGCTCTGGATCGGAATTGTGGGGAGTACTGCCTGATCGTTTCTACCAACTTAAAGCCCCAATTAGTATTCTTTTATGTTATGCAGAAGTCTCCTTTTAGATAATTGACATAATCTACATTACTAACCCGTTGTGTGTATTTTGGTGTTCCTTCCTATCCCCCCGCTTTGCGTTTTCAACCCCCTATTCAACCCCCCTAATATATCTAATCTATATTGTAATACATACAATAGCTAATGAAAAATGAAAATTCTATAGGGTTGGTCTTTTAAGCCCGCTTCAAGCTAGGATGATCAATCGACCTGTCTTGGGGTAAGGGCTTCCTCCACTTTTACTTTTGTTTACTTATCCTTAACGCTTGTACATAGGAAATGAGACTTAATCCACGTTTACTGCGAATTTCGAAGGTGTTTTCTTTCACTCATATATAACTATCTAATTTCTTTTATTAACCTAAAGAGTCAATAAATGAATAAAAAAATGAGGATTTCTATTCAAGTTCTTTTTTTTTTCTAGAACGAAAAGCTTAGGTTTTAGCGAATCACACGTAGAGATATTGATAAAACACATAAAGTTAATGGTATTTCATAACTAATCGATTGAGCAGCAGCTCGCAGACCACCTAAAAAGGAATATTTATTATTTGATCCATATCCTGACATAAGAAGTCCAATCGGGGCAATACTTGAAATGGCAATCCATAAAAAAATACCGATATTGAGGTCAGCTAAAACAAGGTTATAACTAAAAGGAATTACTGAATAACTTAGTAGAATTGCTATGACTGCTATAGATGGACCAATACTGAATAAACTACTATTTCCTCTAGATGGAAGAAGGTTTTCTTTGAAAAGGAGTTTTGTCCCATCGGCTAAAGCTTGAAGAATTCCCAAAGGGCTGGCGTATTCAGGCCCAATACGCTGTTGTATTCCTGCAGATATTTCTCTTTCTAACCACACAATTACTAGGACACCGATTGTGATTGCCAATACATAAATCGAAATAGGGGCAAGCACCCATAGGATCCCATAGACCTCTTGTAGGGATTCCAATCGGGAAAAAGAATTGATATCTTGTACTTCGGGTGTAGCAATTATCATTTCAACGATCAACTTCCCCCATAATGATATCTATACTACCTAATATCGTCATAATATCAGCCAATTTCATTCTTTTAACTAACTGAGGAAGAATTTGCAAATTGATAAAACCCGGTGGGCGAATTTTCCATCTCCAAGGAAACCCACTTTGATCCCCTATCAGAAAAATTCCCAATTCTCCTTTTGGGGCTTCTACTCTCGCATAAAGTTCTTGTTTTGTCAATTCAAAGGTAGGAGAAGGCTTTTTACTAATGAATCGATTTTCAAAATCATTCCGTTCTGGATCGCTTTCTCTATCAAAGCAGCGGATTTCTAAATTTTCATAGGGGCCTCCCGGAATTCCTTCTAAAGCCTGTTGAATAATTTTTACAGATTCCGTCATTTCACCGATTCGGACTAAATAACGAGCTAAGGAATCCCCTTCTTTTTGCCACTGGACTTCCCAATCAAATTCGTCATAACACTCATAATGATCAACTTTACGAAGATCCCATTCTATTCCAGACGCTCGTAGCATTGGTCCTGATAAACCCCAATTTATTGCTTCTTCTCCACCAATAATGCCTACTCCTTCAACTCGTTCTAAAAAAATGGGGTTTCGCGTAATAAGTTTTTGATATTCAGTAACCCCTGTTAAAAAATAATCGCAGAAATCCAAACATTTATCTATCCAACCATAGGGTAAATCAGCTGCTACTCCTCCGATACGAAAATAATTATGCATCATTCTCATACCGGTGGCAGCTTCGAACAGATCATATACTAATTCTCTTTCTCTGAAAATATAGAAGAAAGGAGTCTGTGCACCAATATCTGCCATAAAAGGGCCAAGCCATAACAGATGGGAAGCTATACGACTCAACTCCAACATAATTACTCTGATATAGCTGGCCCTTTTAGGTACGCGAATATTTCCCAACTGTTCTGGTCCATTTACAGTTATTGCTTCTGTGAACATAGTAGCTAAATAATCCCAACGAGTTACATAAGGCAGATATTGTATAATTGTTCGGTTTTCCGCAATTTTTTCCATCCCTCTGTGTAAATAACCCAATATTGGTTCACAGTCAATAACATCTTCACCGTCTAGAGTAACGATGAGACGAAGAACCCCATGCATTGACGGGTGGTGAGGTCCCATATTGACTATCATAAATTCTTTTTCTTTTTCTGTAGCTAGTATACTCATAGGTTTTTCCTCGATTCATTCTTACATGAATTGTTGAAAACAACAAGAAGTTCATCAACAGTCAAAATCAAATAATTCGAAATTTTTTTTTTTTTTTTTTTTTTTCTAATTTCAAATTAACGATTTTTTGACTCCCGGATATTCAACTTACTAATTAATTCTTTATAACGTACTCTATTTTTCTTTGACAAATAAGCTAGTAGACATTGGCGTTTTTCCAAAATTTTACGTAGACCCCTTTGAGATGAATAGTCTTTTCTGTGCAATTCTAAATGTGAAGTAAGTCTCCGGATCTTGTTGGTGAAACGAAATACTTGAAATTCAACCGATCCGCTGTTTTTTTCTTTTTTTTCTTGAACCCTAACTGAGATGAATGCATTTTTTACCATAAAACGAAACCCCTCCCCCTTCCTTTTTTAAGATGAATTTTACTGATCAGTAATAATAATACTAGTTACTTCAATTTGGTATACACAATAATCTTAAGTTCGTTATGAACTTGCTAGAAAATCAATATCAATAATCAATCCAATTTTCAATTTGATTAGGCATCTAAAAGGATGGATATTTCGGCAAAAGAGAAAAATTTGGACCTAAAAAAAAGAGTTTCTTGATTCATTTATGGATCTAATTAAAATGTTCGCCATTAATTTGGTATCTTGTATCAGACTGGAATGGAAGACAAGACATGTATACATTTCTTTGTTTTCATATCCCAAAATGGGACATGATAGATAGGAAAAGCACACTATTAACGAATTTTCAATCGTGGATACATATGGACCCTTACCATACTGAAACGACTCCCATTATTGGTATTAAACCAATACCGATTCATACAAATTAAATCTTCTAATCGAGAATTGGCCCAAATAAAGAACTTTAATTGAATTAGTTGATTTTTCTCTCGAGCAAGATTTTTGTTTTTATCCAAAACGCGGCCGCCGCCCTTTCCGTTATTAAAAAATACTGGATTTTTCTGCATACCATTTTGATTCTTCGAATTGAAACAAATTAGGGTTCTTAATTCTCTACGACGTTTAGGGAGTAAAATAGTTTCAGGAACAAGCAAATCATAATGATTTTTGTTTCTATTTCCAGTCATTTTTTGATGTTTTGCAATGAATTCATCAAAATCTTTTTTATCAACATAGCCCTTTTCTTGGTATCTTTTAGTAATTTTGCGCTTATTCTTATGAACCAATGCAATACCTACGATTTGATATAGAAAAAATTGTCCATCATTTTTTACAGACAAACGACGGGGTTCAATAATAAGCATTCCCCCTTTCGTCAATTCTTTAAGAGCGAAATTCTTCTTAGTGATCAAAATAGGCAGACTCATTTCTCCCCCTTGAATAGAGGCTATAGTAACGTCGCTAGGATTTATTAGTCGAACCAGCTGACAATATACTTTCATATCATTGAGTATTTTTTCTCTGAAAGAAACAGCACCCCTCCATCGCAACTGCAAACACAAATATCTTTTTAGGAATAAATAGAGCTGTACTTCGGTTTCTCTTTTGGATTGCTTTTTCTTTATACGGGTTTTCATGTCCGATCCCGTATAATTTTCTTCACCATCTTTTTCTTGGTTTGAGAGAACTGATCCAAGAATTACTTGCTTTTGTGCATCCGATCTCGGAGTTCCTTGGTCTGCGAGTTCGTTTTCTTCTTTACTTTGATTCGATAATTCAAAATATTCTTTTTGAGTAGGTGATATAAAAAGATCCGCCTCTTTCTTTCCGGTTCTATTTTTCTTACTATTTCCATTAAAATTGAAAAGAAGTAATTTGATTGGTATAATCCAGGGTTTCGTTCTATATGCATTAAAAAGTAGTACAAATTCTGGGAAGAACCAAGATTCTGGGTTTGATATAGGACAACTTAGTATTTCTTCATTCATTCCCATCCAATCACAAAAGAACCCCTTTTGAGTGGATGGGTTAATTTCTTCATCTTGATGAATTGTAAGATAAAAGGGGACTCTGTTATTAATTGCATTAATTTTTTGATAATTATTGGACCCAATCCTAGTATTTTGATTACTGCTGGTACCAGTATCCATATCAACCCAGGCTTCCATATTGGCCTTATTTCTAAGACAAAAATTAAGAATTCTCCAATCAAAATATTTTCTATACAAGAATTTTTCCATATCCATAATATAATCTTCCCCTATATAATTATTGATAGAGATACTTCCCAGCATAGCCAACAATTTTACTTTCTTTCTATTGTAATTAGAATAATACTCTTCTTTATTATTTACTTGGACTAGTGATCTATCAATATACGAGTCTTTCTTATCTTCATAATTAAGCGATTTATATGATAAAAGATCATATCTATAGTGTTTTTTAAAATTCGATTTTTGATTACGTAATAGGTCTGCTTCAAAAAAATGTTGTTTTTCGTAATGAGTTAATCCATTTTTTTCATACGAATCTCTTTTAATTAAATCTTTATTTTGAGCCATACAGTGTTGATTGGCTCTATTTCGCCATTCTTGTGGTACTAATCTAGCCCATTTAATCCGAGATAAATCATATTGATAATGCCCGCTTAAACAGTGTTTTCGTGTATTCCTTCCAAAATTCCAAAGGGGTTTATGTCTTAATTGGTAATTAAAGATTCCGTGTTTTTCAAAAAAATCTTTTATTTCATTCTTAAGAAATAGAGATGTTCCGTGATATTGAAGAACGGGTCTTAAATTATAAAAGTTCAAAATTGGGACTTGTAATACTTTGTAAAATACATATGCTTGTGATTGTGAAAAAGACAATAAATTACAAGAAATCTTTGAATTCTTATTACTAGTCTTAGAAATCGATTTTTGGATAGTCGAAATAATTCTATTTTTATTTGTTTTATTAATTCTTTCGGGATTTGCTTCATTATTGTGGATGTTTTTCTCAATAATTTTCATTTGTTTTCTTGTTGATTCACGAAAAGGTTTTGTATTGATTCTTGGAATAGTAAGGGTAGATATAAAAATATTTCTGTATATCTTTTCAATGCCAAATTTTAGAAACAAATAGGATTTACGGATTAATCGAGCGTTTCTTTTTTTTAATATCCGCCAAATCCTTTTTGATGGGTCTAATATTTTAACAGAATAAGTTGGTTTGTTCGAACTAATATTTGTTTCTTGAGTTAGCGATCCTTTTTTCTTTTCTTTTGTAATTTTAGATATTTTATTTCTGATTCTGCTTGTTCTATTAGTCAGATCTTTCATTTTTTTTTCAGTCCGGGATAATTTCGTCCAATCCATAGATGAAATTTCAATAGACGGTTCGTGAATCATCTGCTTACTGATTATCGAATTTTTTTGAGTTTCCCTCAATTTCTCGATTTCTCTCAAGTTTATTTTTGAAAGTTCTTTTATTTTTCCTTCTTTAAAATCCCTTAAAACTATAAAAGACTTAGTTTTCAATTTTCTAATTTTTTTTTTTAGTTCTTTAAAAATGGGTTCAAAAAAGGAACGTCGTTTTTGGGGAGAACCGAACGGCATGTCAGTTTCCAGCCCCAAAATTGTTAAAAAACAAAAATCAGTTTCGTGTTCACTTTTTGGATCTTTATGAGAGGATTGTATCGTAGATCCGTGCCAGGGTTTCAGGTGAAAGGGGAATAGGATCTTTAGCTGAATACCTTCTATTAACCAGTTTTTCGGAAATTCTGTTTCAGATAAATTAACACCACTATAAGTGCATTTAACATAAATTTCACGATTCCAATCCTTAAAATCCTCGGACCACTCGGGATCTTGGAATAATAGTATGCGAACCACATTTTTAGCTATTATCAATAACGGTAATACAATATATTTTCTAAGAATCGATTGGATTACTAACATAGAACTTCTTAGTATTCGAGTAAGTAAACGCTTATCCCAGCTTTCTGCTTGTTTTATACGTACCATTGCTTGTCTTTGGTATCTTTCGCCTTTGAGCTTCTTTTTTTCTTTTTTGTCCAATTTTCTTGTCTTTGCGTTTGTATAATCAGAAAGTTTTTGGTTTTTATTTTTTACCATCCAATTTCGAAGAATTACTTTCATCAGCTGGG